AATTCCATCTAGTAAAACGGAAGAATTATAAATCTCCAAAATAATAGATAGGAATACTGCAAATAGAGCCATTGCGATACCCATTAGAGGAGTGGTTCCCCATCCTGGAGCTACTTTACCATATTCGGAATTCAATGGTTTCAATAAATCCCCTACAACAGTTCGTCTTGGACCAGATCGAGAACCACCCTCCACGCTTTGTGTAGCCATAAATTGAATCCTATTTGTATTAATTGAGATCTGTTGACTTTGTATACCATTCCGTTGTAAATAAATGATCTTATCATAGATCCATTGTGGTCTTGAAATCATATAATAATGGAAACAGCAACCCTAGTCGCCATCTCTATATCTGGTTTACTTGTCAGTTTTACTGGGTATGCTTTATATACTGCTTTTGGGCAACCCTCTCAACAACTAAGAGATCCATTTGAGGAACACGGGGACTAAAAGAGCCTCCCAATATTGGGAGGCTCTTTACCTCTTTATTTCAATTAAGATATCAAAAAATCATTTTACCTTTTTAGTTTGAATTTTAGGCGGTTCTCGAAAAAAAATAGCGAAAAAAATTATTCCTAAAGTTGAGACTAAAAGGAATGTATAAACCAATGCTTCCATAAATTCAATTGTGGTTTACAATTATAGCTTTCATACCTGTTTATTTTGGAGCGTCTCCCGGATAAAAAAAGACCAAAATTAAAAGAAAAGGTGGCAATTCAAATTAAGATATCTACATACCCTATGGAAAATTACAAAACGAAAATAGAGGCGAAAACTAAGAGATCAAATATTGTATCAGACTACTTGTCTTTTTGTAGTTGGATCTCCAAGTTTTTGGAATGCTCCAAATTCCACTTGAGCATCTAAATCTGGATCAATCCCAGCAAAAACATCTCTGAACAAAGTTCGAGCACCATGCCAAATGTGTCCGAAGAAAAAGAGCAGAGCGAACGAAGCATGTCCAAAAGTAAACCAACCCCTTGGACTACTACGAAAAACACCATCGGATTTCAAAGTAGCACGATCTAATTCAAAAATTTCTCCTAATTGAGCACGTCGAGCATATTTTTTGACAGTAGCAGGATCACTATAACTGACTCCATTTAGTTCACCACCATAGAACTCAACAGTTACACCTACTTGTTCGACACTATACTTCGACTCTGCCCTTCGAAAAGGAACATCGGCTCTAACAATCCCATCTCCATCTACCAAAACAACTGGAAATGTTTCAAAAAAAGTAGGCATACGGCGTACAAAAAGTTCACGCCCTTCTTTATCTCTAAAGATAGGATGTCCTAACCATCCAACAGCTATTCCATCCCCGTTGTCCATCGAACCTGCTCTGAACAATCCACCTTTTGCAGGATTATTGCCAATGTAATCATAAAAAGTTAATTTTTCGGGAATTTTAGACCAAGCTTCGGATAAATTTTGATTTTCGGCTAGCCCGGCACTAACTCTTCGATATATTTCTTGCTGGAAGTATCCTTGATCCCATTGATAACGAGTGGGACCAAATAATTCAATCGGGGTAGTTGCTGAACCATACCACATAGTTCCAGCAACAACAAACGCTGCAAAAAAGACAGCAGCGATACTACTGGAAAGGACAGTTTCAATATTTCCCATACGTAATCCTTTGTATAAACGTTGGGGCGGACGGACGCTAAGATGAAATAAGCCCGCCAATATGCCCAATGTACCCGCTGCAATATGATGAGAAGCTATTCCTCCGGGAACAAAGGGATCAAAACCTTCCACACCCCATGCTGGACTTACTGGTTGTACCTTTCCAGTTAATCCATAAGGATCGGAGACCCATATTCCAGGACCATACAATCCTGTTACATGAAAAGCGCCAAACCCAAAGCAAGCTACCCCTGAGAGAAATAAATGAATTCCAAAGATCTTGGGCAAATCCAAAGACGGTTTTCCTGTCCGCTCATCAAAAAATATTTCTAGATCCCAATACACCCAATGCCAAATAGCTGCTAAGAAACACAAGCCAGAAAACACAATATGCGCCCCAGCCACACCTTCATAACTCCAAATACCCGGATTGCTTATAGTTCCTCCTGTGATATTCCAACCACCCCACGAATTGGTTATTCCTAAACGAGTCATGAACGGTATAACGAACATACCTTGTCTCCACATCGGATCAAGAACGGGGTCAGAGGGATCAAAAACTGCTAATTCATATAGAGCCATCGAACCAGCCCAACCAGCAACCAACGCTGTATGCATTATATGGACAGACAGCAAACGACCGGGATCATTCAATACGACGGTATGAACACGATACCAAGGCAAACCCATGGAAATACCCCTTTATTCACGAAAAATAAACACTATGTAACTTTATTGCACTGGAAAAACTATGGTATGGATCTCCCTTTTTAAGTGGAGAAAGAATTACTATTTTTTTTCTATTCTTTTTTTTAGTATTTTAGTAATAATATAACAATTCTGTTTGTAGGAACAAAAAAAAGAGAAGCAAATCTATTTTATACCCGATAAGTACCAATACGCAACGGGTAGATGACTCCATTTTCTATGAGCGAACACATATAAATTTGTTCATGATTCAAAGGACTTATTCGTAATAATTTGACTCTATTCGATTTGTCTTCCTTATATTTTATATATTTCTTTTTTCTATTTTTATAAAATTTTTATAAATTCTAAATAGAAATTCTAATAGAAATATAAATCCATGTATAAAATATTACAAAATATTACGCAAATATTACGCAAATATTTAGTAAATTAGAAAGGTCAATATTCTTAAAAAAAAAAATTCATTGTTACGTTTTCATATCAAAGTGAAATAGAGTACTTAATCTTTTTTCTTTCATTTAATGCCTATTGGTGTTCCAAAAGTACCTTTTCGACATCCTGGAGAAGACGATTCACTTTGGATTGACTTATAGTGCGACTTGTCAGATATATTGGGTCATACGGAATTCCCCCGTTCTCTCACCCGATTGAGATATCCCTCTGTTTCGCCCAAGAAAGATTGATTAAATCATCAAAAATTTGGAGCGTGAAGTGCAATCAAGTTCAATTAAATCTATGCTTTTGGGGTACTCAAATTAATATTATCAATTAGAATACTTTATGGTTGCCTTGTTTAGACCAACAAAATGAAGTATCCAGACTCCGTTTAGAAAATCCAATTGGTAATATATCTATTATCATTACTACTTGTATCATATTCTATATTAGAAATTTTTTTATAAATTTTGATTCGAACTTCAAATCATATTCAATCGAATAAAATAATATAATGAATACGTCAAATATTTGACAGAAACGTTAAATGAATTAAAAAAAACGAAGTTGTAACAAAAAGACGCGGTATTAGAGCATTTGCCCTATATGTGCAAATAAAAATCGGGAAGATCTTTACTCGGAGTAGAGCACAAACCTAAAAGAATTGAAGAAGCCCACTCAGGAACAAGAGAATGCCATCGTGATTTGAATTCACTCACGATGAACGAATACATCAATAAGAAGTTAATTTGATAAGTTTAATTAATTTTTTTGTAAGTAAACGCGTCAAAACTCATATTTCTGAAAAAATAGAAGAAAAGCCCCCTCATTCAAAATAAAGGTTAACAAAGTACTCACTATCAAAAAAAAGCAGGGCTAGAATCTAAACATTGATTCTTTTTTTTATTTTCGTTATTTTTGGTGAACCGTATGCATCAAAAGGTGCATGTACGGTTTCTCGAGGATAGAATTTTATCCTAATCAACCGACTTTATCGAGAAAGGTTACTTTTTTTAGGTCAAGGTGTTGATAGTGAGATCTCGAATCAACTTATTGGTCTTATGGTATATCTCAGTATAGAGAGCGAGACCAAAGATTTGTATTTGTTTATAAACTCTCCTGGCGGATGGGTAATACCCGGAGTAGCTATTTATGATACTATGCAATTTGTGCGACCAGATGTACAAACAATATGCATGGGATTAGCTGCTTCAATGGGATCTTTTATTCTGGTCGGAGGAAAAATTACCAAACGTTTAGCATTCCCTCATGCTTGGCGCCAATGGGTTTTTATTTGAAAGAAAAAAACTATGCCTTCGCCATATGAAATATAAATATTAAGTAATAATAGCATGGCATTTCGAATTCGATATAGATATAAGAAATTTTTTTTAAACATTAGATTATGTATCGAAAGAGTCGTATGGGATATTAAGGGCCTTTCTGATTTTATTCTATCAGGAACCTCTTTCAGCGTCACAAACATTTTTGTTTTCGCACCGGAGGGCTCTTAACACTATTTATGTTATGAAAGAGTACAAAAAAAAGATTCTATTATTATTTAATATTATTTTTTTTTTCAACTAAAAAAAAAAAAGAAACTTTGGGATTGCTAAACCACTGATAAAATAAAGCAACGGGACCACCATAGTATTTTTGCTTTTTACCTCTTCCCAAAGAAAGGGTGGTTATTGGAGCATTTACTGATTTAAGCCTAGATGTTTTTCGATGAAAGGTAAAATAAAAGTGAATTCTAGTGTGAAGCCGTATGCAATGTACAAACAATAACAATGCCTGTACGGTTGTTCAATTCTATCGTCTTTTCTTATTCTTTTTTATCTCTTCCCGGACCCTTCTTATTTATTATATTTATATTATTTATTATATTATGGGAGCTAGACTAAACTTTTTTTTCTTATATGATCAGGGTAATGATTCATCAACCTATTGCTGGTTTTTATCAGGCACAAATAGCAGAATTTGTCCTAGAAGCAGAAGAACTACTGAAACTGCGTGAAATCATCACAAGGATTTATGCACAAAGAACGGGAAAACCCTTATGGGTTGTATCCGAAGACATGGAAAGAGATGTTTTTATGTCAGCAACAGAAGCCCAAGCTCATGGAATTGTTGATCTTGTAGCAGTTGCATAAGAAATAGAAGAAATTTCATGCAAATCGCGATTTGATATTTTTTTTTTTTACCGAAATTTCGATTTAATATTCTATTATTTAATATAGAAAAAATTCAGAATCATACGGTTACGATCAATCTAAACCAGCCCATTATGCATACGATTCAAGATGCCAACTATTAAACAACTTATTAGAAACACACGACAGCCAATTAGAAATGTTACCAAATCCCCCGCTCTTGGGGGATGTCCTCAGCGCCGAGGAACATGTACTAGGGTGTATGTGCGACTTGTTTAGATCATGAGCTTGGACAAAAGAAAGGAAAATTTTTTCCACTATTTGTGTCAGTACGGATGAATAGGATAGAATAGAAGAATGACTTTCATTATCTAAAAAAAAAAAAAAAGATCTATCACATTCGTCGATTGTGTATCAAATTTATGGTTTCATTGGTGCAAATTCAATCACCTCAATTTTCAATTTAAAACAAGAAAGAACTTCCCATGGGTAACAAATGATTATCCATTAAGCAGGGAAAATCTTATTAAAAGTTAAGAGGCTGAAAATTTATGCCCCTACTCTTGCAAGAACGGACTAAGAGGGTCAACGAATTAGGTAATCCTCATAATTAAATACCGTTACTATAATAGATAGATTTCCTTGTGAAAGACCTATTACTGGAGAATTCATAGGTAGAGCAAAAGAATGTGAACTGTACACGTTAACAATAGCATTGATTCAATGATTAAATGCAGGAGGGGCTCCGGTGTATAGAGAAGACCTCACCGTTTACGAAGTAACCATAGAAACGATGGAACCCACTATTTATCTATTTCTATTTACTGCTCATTTTTAGTTATTATATTTTTTTTTGTGTTTGAGACCTAATATCAATACAGTTTCTTCTTCTTATTTCGAGACGAAATGTCTCCAAAAAAAAAAAAAATCGTGGTTGGGAAGGTTATAGTAGCAAAAGCCGTTGGAATTCTTATTTTATACATTGGAAAAATACGTTTTGTTATTATATAAAAGGGGAAAAAGAATAACTGAACGAAAAGAAACCAATTAGTTATTCCTCAAAGTTTCGTGTACTCAATGACCAGAATTAGACGAGGATATATAGCCCGGAGACGTAGAACAAAAATTCGTTTATTCGTATCAAGCTTTCGCGGGGCTCATTCAAGACTTACTCGAAGTATTACTCAACAAAAAATAAGAGCTTTGGTTTCGGCCCATCGGGATAGAGATAGACAGAAAAGAAATTTTCGTCGTTTGTGGGTCACTCGGATAAATGCAGTAATTCGCGAAAATAGGGTATCCTATAGTTATAGTAGATTAATAAATAATCTGTACAAGAGACAATTGCTTCTTAATCGTAAAATACTTGCACAAATAGCTATATTAAATAGGAATTGTCTTTATACGATTTCCAATGACATTAGAAAATAAGGAAATTGTAAGGAATCCATAGAATTTTTTACATGGAATTTCTTTTCAAGAAATTCCGGGAAGATAGAATAGAAATGAAAATAGAATAGAAACTAATACGATAAAATATGATGATAATATGATCAAGTAAAGTAGTCAAACTAAACAAAACATTCACTAAAAAAAACGTTTCTTCTCCCCCAATTCGTTTTTTTTCTTACGACACGAAAATCAAATTTGGATTTTTATTTTTTTTTTGAACAAAACATCAATCTATGGTTCAATTCGAGTTGGATTTGAGTAAGCCTATTTTGCTTGCTGGTTCTAAGATCAGTAGTTAGAGTGACCAACTCGCTTTTTTTCAAATTGTTTTTCATTATTAAGAAAAGGTAACAAAGATAAAATACGAGCTTGTTTTATAGCAATAGTAATTAATCGTTGTTGTTTTAAACTCAATCTATTCACCCGTCTAGATAATATTTTTCCTTGTTCACTAATAAATCGACTAATTAAACTCATGTTTCTATAATCAATTCGATCCCCCGATTGGATCGGGGGCAAACGCCTACGAAAAGATCGCTTGGACTTAGGGAAAAGTCGTTTGGATTTATCCATGGTTTGTTTATTCCTTAGTTCAAAAATCCTATTTCGTTCAATTGGATCACAAATGATTTCGAATTCAAAAATAGGATTTGTTTTGTTTATTTTATATTTACTATTTAGAATATTGAATATTTTTTTATTTAATTTATATATTTACTATTTATTATTTAATATTTTTTTTAATTATATTCAATATTTAATTAAATAATTAATATTGAATTATTTTCATTTTTATTATTTTAATTATATATTTCTATTAATAGAATAATATTCTATTTAATAGAATATTTTAATTATTTTAATTAATTAAATATATTCCTATTCAATAGAATATATTTCTCTATTTATTTAAAATCTATTTATCTCTATATAGAAATAAATAGAATTCGACTTTCGAATATATATTAGCGTAATATATTATAGAATAATATATTCTATAGCATAATATATTTATTATATTATAGTAAGATAATATATATTCGATAAGATTCTATAGTATTCTTTCTATACTATATTATTCTATATTTAATATGTTCTTTATATCATTGTCATCTTCCTTGAAAAGGTGACACGCAAGCGATAGATTCCATCTATTTCTTTATCTCCCCGTGAATTGTATGTTTGTAACAATAGGGACAGAATTTTCTCAATTCCAATCGACTGGGCGTATTGTGTCGATTCTTTTGAGTAATATATCTCGAAATGCCTGTTGATTTCTTATTAACACTCTTTCGAACACAACCGGTACATTCTAAAATAATCCTTACTCGAACATCTTTCCCCTTGGCCATAAACCTCCTTGGGATTTTGGGATTTTTTATTCATTCAACTCTTCTATTTTCCGATCTGAAGTAACGAAGAAAGGAAAGAAAAAGAAGTGAAGTTGCTAACTCGAAATCCAAATTATGAAAAATTTCATTGCAACTAATATAGTTCTAATTATAGTAATAATAAGTAATACAAAGATTTTAAACTCTATCTCAATTAGAAGTTTCGATGAGAATCACAGTAATTCATTTAAGCGTCTTGTAGAATACTGTTGCACTAACTACATTTCTAACTACCTTCTCTTAATTTTAATTTAATTGAAGTTACTTTCACTGGAAGCGCGGACCCCGAGTTCCGAATTTTACTGAAGTTGAATCCACTTTTTTTTTCTTTTCTAACTTATTCAAATTAAATAAAAAAAAAAAGAGGAGGGGGGTAGTAGTCACAGATATTTAATTGTATCTCTAATCTTCTTCACCCTCTCCCCCACGCGTTGATAACTAGAATGAAAAAAAAGGCAATGTCAATCCATCGGGGAAAAAACGATTGATCTCTATCAATAGGCCTGCTAAAGACGCAAACCATAGAGTACTTATTACCGGTGCCACGGATAGGTATGTTTTTAGATCTCGCATTTTGAATCCTCCTTCTTTAGTCTTTATTGTTTCTTTATTGTAATAACTACGCTTTATTTTTTTTATTCTAATACATAATTCTAATAGATAGAGAATCCGATTCTATGTAATTCAAGGCAACTTGCATTTGTTTTGTACACGGAATCTCTAATTCAAATTAAAAAAAATGTACAACAATTTCATAGATAAGATTTTCCTTTTCTTAAAACCGCCCTTTTTCTCGAGCATTAACGAAATTTGCGCAAGTTTCTTATTATATAATATATGATATGAGATCAAAAAGAAAAAATGATAATGGATATCAAAATGAAATAAAGTATGTGGAAAACAGGTATTCTTTACAATAAGATTATAAATGAATTACAAAGGGATGTAGCGCAGCTTGGTAGCGCGTTTGTTTTGGGTACAAAATGTCACGGGTTCAAATCCTGTCATCCCTATCGATTACTTCGTCTATGAGCAATAACAAAGGATCAGTTGAGATTAATTAAAATTGAAAATGGGACATACTGTCAATTTTTAATATATATCATATTCTCTATATATAGTATAAGCATTCAAAATCGAGTAGAGGTAACAAAAGACTCTTTTTTACTTACAGTCTCCTTTTTTGTGATTGGGACAAGAAAGCGCTCTTAGTTCAGTTCGGTAGAACGTGGGTCTCCAAAACCCAATGTCGTAGGTTCAAATCCTACAGAGCGTGATTCTCTTTTTGGTTTCTTAGTTCAAAATTTATACAGAAAAATCGAAGAGCACTCTGAATTTGACCTCCTCCTTTCTTTAATCCGAAGAAGGTCAAAAAAAACACGGTGTTAATTAATATTAATCAAAGGTCCAACTGATCACCACGTCTATATTGTAAATATGCAGTTACGAATAATCCCGCCAAAGTAATAGGAATTAGCCCCAAGACAATTCCAAAAAGCAAAACTTCAATCATTTCAATTTTTTTTGAAAAAGGGAAAAAGAGAGGTAATATCTATCCTTAAATATTAAGCCATATTGACCAGAAATCTCAATAACCAAGAATTGGAAACGGACACGGTAAAGAACTAGAGACTAGGTGGAATACTACAGAAAATTTTTGTTTTTATTTTTATAATTTTTATAAACTGTTCATTCAATTAATTTCAAATAAGGCGTATCTTGCTCAGACCAATAAATAGAACTGAGGTTATAGTTAAAGCAGCTAGTAGAAAACCGAAAAAACTAGTTAGAGTAGGCATGAAGGAGCTAAATAAACTTTTTTATACATATGCTTGTAAAGCAAAAGCACTTCCCTAAGTTCAATTTTTTGAAAGATAGGAGGATAAAGAAAAATAAAAAATGAAAGAATAAGTTCAATTGAGAATTTTTTTATTGATTGTTTTTATCAATCATTTATTAATCATTATCATAATAAATTTTCCACGGCACTAATAAAATAAGAGGGGTAGTGGTATAAATAGAAAAGGAAATCAATTTTTCATCTATACCAGCTACTTAGACTTTCGTGATTCCGAAACGAATTAAGAGATTCGTTAGCCAATTCTTGCGAAATAAAATAGAAAAATAATATTATTAATATTAGAATAAATATTCTAGATTACTATATTAGTAGAATTAGATAATTAGTTGAATATATTCTATTTATATTAAATTGAAATTTTATTA